CAATGATCCAATCAGAGGAATAATTGGGACTACGGTCTCGAATTTCTTAATAGCAGTATCTATTCGAAACGAATTCTCTAGCATTTGACTCCTTATCACCGAAGAGTTTAGTCGTACACTTGAAAGATAGCCCAGAAAATAGAAGGGATGATTATATAATTGCTTTATATGGATCCTGGCCGGTTGAGACCACAAGTCAAAATGACATTGCCAAAAGTTGATAAGGTGAGATTTCCATTTCTTTATCAGAAGACGAGCCCCCCTTGAAGCCAGAATCGATTTTCCTTGATATCTGACATAATGCATAAAAGGGTCTTTGAACAACCATAGGGTTTTCTGAAAATCGTTACAAAGCACTACTACAAGATATTCTATTTTTGCATAGAAATGTGTTCGCTCAAGAAAGGATCCAAAAGATTTGGATCGTAAATGAAAGGGTTGTTTACGGAGAAAAATGAATATGAATTCACATTCATATACATGAGAATTAGAGAGGAACAAGAAGAATCTTTGATTCTCTTTTGAAAAAAGGGAAATGGAATTTTTTGGAGTAATGAGACTATTTGAATTCCAATACTCGTAGAGAGAGAATCGCAATAAATGCAACGAAGGAGTATCTTGTATCCAAGAGTGAAGGGTTTGAACCAAGATTTCCAGATGGATGGGGTGGGGTATTAGTATATCTGACACATGATTTAAATGTGATAACTTGTCCTCGAAAAAGGGAAATATTGAATGAATAGATCGTAAATTATGAGATTTTGCTATTTCTTTTTCTTCTAGGGAAGATACCAATCGCAGCGAGAATGGAATTTCCACAACGACTGCAAAACCCTCCGATATCATTTGAGAATCAAAATGATTGTTGTGCCCAACGAATCGACTTTGATTAGAATCATTAACCGAAATAATCAAACGATTCTGTTGATGCATTCGAGTAATTAAACGTTTCACAATTAGTGAACTGGATTTATTGTCATGATCTAAATTTTCCACCGGTTCATAAAGAATCGATCCATTTAAAGCATGACCATGAGCAAGCGCGTAGATATATTCCTGAAATAGAAACGGATATAGGAAGTATTGTTGCCGAAATCCATCCATTTCTAAATATCCTTGTAGTTCCTCCATTTCCATTTGAAATTACACTTGAACCAAATGGGGGATTTCTTGAGTTATCAAATAATACATAGTACGATACGGTCAGAACAAGGTATATAGTAAGAAAAGAATAGATACCCCGGAGCCAGAAAGGACAATCAACGGATCCTATTTCCATCCAATTTATTTATGTTCGTTATAGTTACAAGAGATGGTTAGAAATCCTTTATTTTTACAACCCGATCACTCTTTTGACTTTGGAATAATGAATTTTGATCAGTATACCGTTTCTTCTACACATTCGTCTCCACTACATAATAGAGAACATAATAGAGAATAGTTAGGATTCATGAAAAAAAAAGGAATTGATGATCCACTCACAAGAGAACCCTTTCCCACATCAGGCACTAATATATTTTTAACGTCTAATTAGATCGGGTAATCATTCGAATTAAGAACAAACAGAAGCTCGTTGCTTTTGGTTTCCCTATAATTGGAGCTATAGGGCTCTATCCATTTATTCACTCGACCCAACTTGAATTGATTTGACCCCTTTCCAAGAAAAGAATCAAAACAAGATTTTGTATCGATCCGTTAAGGATGAAGTATTCTAAGAGTTCTCCATTGATACGACATGCTGTTTTTTCCTTTCATTCCCTTTCAGGATCAGTCGTGGTCTTACAAACTCCACCAATGGTATGGACGAATCCGTTGCTTCATCAAAATGTGTAAAAGACCATAGCCGCACTTAAAAGCCGAGTACTCTACCGTTGAGTTAGCAACCCATATAAATAGGGTGTGTAGATACGATCGGAATAAAAAATAAATAAAGAGATTCGATTGCCCGACCTCGTCAAAACATTGAACTAGCAACAGATCAAAAAGAAAGATTTGATGATCAATTGTGAACATAAAAATGAACAGAGATCAGATGAAAATACAACGGATTCTGGGATAAATTATAGAGAAAATCTAAATAGATGTAAAAATGGATAGACTACCCATACTCTATTTTTTTTTTTTTTCATTATATTAACTAAGATACTTCTTGTGTCACAACGAAATTGACGAACCCATCGTTTGAGTGAAATAAAGAAACAAACTTATGAAATGTGGATAAATAGATCTATTTATCCACGATCGAATTATATTTGTTCGATACACCATTGTCAATATGAATTGAATGTTGAGAAAACCAATTCAATAAATAAAACAAGGACTTGTGTTGGAGTGACACTACAACATAGATAAGGGATGAAGTATGAGTGGGGAAATAAATAAGGAATTCCGGTAGGAAAAAAATGTCGGGTTTATTCAATATTTATTCAATAGAGGTACAATAAGCAAGATTGACCTTTTGTTTGTTGGTGGAGTCCCAACGAAAACCATCTGATTGATGGTAATCCCATAATTTCCCAGTTATTTCATCTATTCACTCAATCTTTTTTCTATCTGTCTCATATCAAGAGAAGATATTTTTTTTTATAGTTCTATGATACGGGGTCATGTGAGAGCAACAATGAATAGAGAATAGAGAAAAAAAAAAATAAGGAATGGTGGAGAAACAATTAGACAAAGCTAGATACTGGCCCCCCCCCTTTTTTTTATTTCATTAATTTCATTTGATTAATTCGAAATTCCTTAAATACCTCCGCCTTCTTTGAAATATCATGAACAGTTCCTGTAGGTTGAGCGCCTTTTTCAAGGAAATATAGAATAGCGGAAGCATTTGAATAAGTTTGGTTCTTTATCGGATCGTAAAAACCCACTTTACGAAGATCTCTTCCCTCTCTTCGGGATCGAACATCAATTGCAACGATTCGATAGATGACTCATTGGGATAGACATAAATGAACAACCCCCCCTAGAAACGTATAAGAGGTTTTCTCCTCGTACGGCTCGAAAAAGAATGATTCGAATTTATGTATTGTAGTGGCAAATAGATCCACAAAATCATCAATTAGACTATGATTTGAGTCATTTTTTTTTGTTCTTCCTTCCTGAAAAAAAAAAAAAAGAAATCTCATTCGTACTCATAACTCAAGTTGGGTAATTCTCAAAGAGCTCGAAGGGAAATCCTTAGACATTTATTGAGCCGTCTCTAACCTCTTTTGTTTGTCTCGCCTAGAATCGATTTTATTTCTTCCCCATTCTGATCTAGTTGTTGAGACAATTGAAAACGGTGTTTCCTTGTTCCGGTATCCTTTATTTTATCTTTGCTTTGAATCCTTGGGTTTAGACATTACTTCGGTGATCCTTAATTGTTTCAAAATGGTAGCAACATACCTTTTGTTATTTCGTTCTATGGAAACGATTGATTCCCCTGTGATACACTTTTGATCGGAATTGGTAAAACTATTTCGACAAATTCATTTTACTTTTTTTTTTACTTGTTCGAACTTGATCCTTTCAATTTCTATACCGAAGATATACTTACGAAGTTGTTCCAACTTATTGATTGGCATTAACCCTAGATCCTTCTCTCTGCTAAATGAACCAATTCTTTATGCTCGAGCTCCATCATGTGCTATATTATAATTATATTATTTTATTACAACCCCAAAATTGGGGTCCTAGTGGAATAGAACAAACTATGTCGAGCCGAGAGCATCTTCTTTGATATATAAAATGGTGGGTACAAGAATCCACAGCCAATAATGTCCTTCAAGTCGCACGTTGCTTTCTACCACATCGTTTCAAACGAAGTTTTACCATAACATTCCTCTAATTTTGGACCGGTATGGAATTGATTCAATATGGAATCATGAATAGTCATTGGCTCAATCGGTATATAGTATATGAAGTCCTCCATACTTTCATTTTCATATATGGATCTGGAGAAGTCTCAGCAAGAATATAATTTAACCCCATATTTTATTAGAAGAATGAAACACATTTATAAAAAACACGAAGAAATGCGTTGCTTAACACTTCTTTACATCTTCAACAGATTGTTAGGGATGATGAATCATGAAAGATCCAATTCTTTCTCAAACAACTAAAACTAAAGAAGGGTCTTTAATTAGATTACCGATACCGGAACAGAATGAGTCATTAACCAAATAAGCTATTCCAATGACCGGGAAAGATCGCAAGTGACTCGATAGGATAGATTCACCAATGTCACACTTCTTCGAGTAGAAAGAATTTATAAGGAATCATAAAAAACAATTTCAAGAATTTCCTACTTCGACATCATTACTGGAAATAAGTTTTCCAGTAAAGACTGAATTGAATCTCTAAATCCATCAACAAGTCGGTACAACGAGGATCTAAAAATGTTTAGCGGATATCTGATTAATTAAATCAGACGCGAGTTTGATCATCATAAGAGACCTCTATGTTTCCTTTCCGATTGAATCATCAATAATTTAAACCAGATAAATGGGTCAAGAAACAAATCCAATTGTTTTGTTTTCTTGGGGATGGATAGAAGGGGCTCATGAAAGAAAAGATTAAGGTCGGTATTCTTTCAGGTATTCTTTCATCTGATTGATAAAATCAGAATCGTAGGAGTCTGATTTTATCGTATTCATCAGATACACCAAACAAGTGTTACCGGGGGTAATCGTGGGTATTTAAGGGATCGCAGATCTTTTTCGCCAAAACTGAAACACCGGTGTCACTGATCACTGAAATAGAACAATAACAATACATATAGGCATGGTTCATTTTCTACAGACTTTTCCTTACTTCAGATTCAGGAATCTTTCCATAAAGTAAAGTGAGTGTATGAATCTCCCCCCTCCCCCAATTGATCGCTACATTGATTTCCAATTATTCATTGGAGCCAAATCAAATACAAAATAAAAGAAATTAGGTCCAAAGAAAATAATCTGTTCCTTATTGAATTTTCTTGTTTGTTAATAAGATCCGGATGACAAGGGTCTTGAAATTGATACCTTCCTTTCCTTTGCGGATTAACTCATATCGACACGAATTCCATGGGGATCATGAATCATACCCAAAGCCAATTTAAAAGGATCTTCTTATGGGATGCTATCCTGTCTTGTATAAGTACAAAGCAAAATGGGTTCATATCAATTCGTTGTTACTATTTTGTTTGATTTTGTCCCACCCCAGTCTCAGGAGCTTTAATTCCAGCGATGGAATTAATACCAAGAACCCTCCCGTTTTTTAGGGTTCAGGATCCACATAGAATTAGTCATTTTGTCTACCCTATCTTTATTTATATTTACTTTAGGGAAGGTAGAGACTTCTCTTTTATTTCGCATTTCGACTCAGAATGCATCATGTGAGAATCCAAATATCATAGATATGGGGCATAAAGTTTATCCAAATGACTAACTAACCTTCAATATGAATATGGGCGAGGGGGCGAACATATGCTGAATGGCCCACCCAGTTTTTTTTTTTTTTTTGAATTTCACTTTGATCTTTGTTCCCATCCTACCTATATCAAAAAAGATATTTATTTCCATCCACATGTCATTGATACTCGATCCGTTTGTTTGTGAGAAACAAAATCGAAAGGGAAGATATGATTCTATAGAAGAATCATTAGAAATCACAAAGAAAGATTGGATCACATTGTATCCAACATTACACCCTTAAACAGAAGATTGTTAAAAAGAACAATCTTTGTTATGATAGAATTGGTCTGGGACGGAAGGATTCGAACCTCCGAGTAACGGGACCAAAACCCGTTGCCTTACCACTTGGCCACGCCCCATTTTTATTTCTATTCGACACCGATAAACACTAATATCGGTATTGGTTGTTCGTCAATTCCAGCCCCAATATCTATTGAATTGGTTGTTGCTATGATTCTACGCATGTAGATGTAGAATCAAAATGAATTTATTGATCATTACATATAATTCAATTAAGATATTGTATGTAAGGTATGATTCCTTCTATTCTCATTTGAGAATTGAAGGATTTTTGATTGAGGGAGTTCAAAGAAAAAGAAAGATTTTGCGGCCTACTTTCCCTTCTTTCTTCATTTTCCCCTTATATCAATAACCCAATAATAATGAAATTTTCTCCAAGAACAAAATGTTTGTTATGCTTAATATCTTTAGTTTGATCTGTCTTAATTCTGCCCTTCATTCGAGTAGCTTTTTCTTCGCCAAATTGCCCGAAGCTTATGCTTTTTTCAATCCAATCGTAGATGTTATGCCAGTCATACCTGTGCTCTTTTTTCTCTTAGCCCTTGTTTGGCAAGCTGCTGTAAGTTTTCGATGAGATCTTTAATACTGTCTTAGAAACATTCATGATTTATTCGATAAAAAAAAATTCTATTCTTAAGAATTGATAAGATCAGATAATGAACCCTCGACTCAAACATGGAAATTCTTTTGGATAACCGAGATGAATCGGAATCACCTCATTTCTTCATTCCTTCTGGGGGTCGAAGACCCTATGTATGGTCCCTACAATACCTAATTGTAGGTATGAGAGATCATTTTGTTAACGAAAGAATCAGAATCTTATTACAAATGCATTCCTGCAAATTCCTTATGTTTTCTAGAAACCGCTTCTTTTCTTGGTGTCAAAACGGAATATGTGGTACAAAAATGGAGAATCTATTCCCCTATTTCCCCCAAAATGATCTTGGAGATTGTGTAATGCTTACTCTCAAACTCTTCGTTTACACAGTAGTGATATTCTTTGTTTCTCTCTTCATCTTCGGATTCCTATCTAATGATCCAGGACGTAATCCTGGACGTGATGAATAAAAAAATCAGGGGTTTTTCCTTGCTCGATTTCTGAATTTTCTTAGGATTTTCTTTCTCCATTCCATACATTTAACTATGAGAAAGGGGGTTAGAGATTTTTTCGAATTCGAAAGGGAAATATCAAGTGATCAGAAGAAACGGAGAGAGGGGGATTCGAACCCTCGGTACAAATAATTCGTACAACGGATTAGCAATCCGCCGCTTTAGTCCACTCAGCCATCTCTCCCAATTTTAAAAGGATAATTCATATGTGACGCGTGAAGTAAAGGTTGATAAAAGTTTTTCCTTATCTTTCTTTATTCTATAAATATAGACGAATTTGATCAATCATCAATTCCCTTTAGATAATGATTCGAAACAGATATCTCCAATAGAAAGAGTACCTCTTTGATTTCGTCCGAAAAGTTCTTTCTTTTATTCCCCCGGCCTGGCCAGTACCTAGCCAGGCCATTCCTTGTTCCAATGAATCATAGATCAAATGATTTATTTGATTTGAAAACGAAAATGCTTGTTATTGAAGCAGCAACAAGGCTATTTCCATTCCTATGATAGGAGTGTCATTTCTTATTATGTTTTTCCTTTTCTCGATTTACTTAAATGGAATAAAAAAAACATATTTTTTTCTATTATAATAGAACTCATATATTTCTTCAAAGAACATGTTTGAACTTGAACCCTTGAGTCCACAACCAAAACA